TGTTCGCCGTTCCAGAATTCTTGTTTAGGCAGTTCATACCATCCATACAGACATCGTGTTTTGATCTAAGATTTCCATTCTTCCATGTTTCCGCAGTAGCAGTGCCATGTAGCTAAGGCCAAAAATAGGGAAGAAACGAGTATTTCCACGACTCTACCAACCGGTCAATTCGGTTCCACTTAATCCCCCTTTCATGGCCACCTATCTTTTCGGCTAAGGAATGGGAAATCTTTCTCCTGTTAAATGAATCAAATGGTTCATCTCATCCGGGAAAAGCCATCTCTTTCTCAACAATGTCTTTGTCATTTGATCCACTAGCGTTCCGTTAGATAGGAACAGATTTGATAAATACTGATAACTCTCGGATAGAGTATTAGAACGGAAAGACCCATTAGATAATGAACTATTGGTTCTCTGACATCTCTGGCGATGAATCAACAATTCGAAGTTATTTTCTTGCGTATTCTTGATGAACAAGCTTTTACGCATCTCCTTTGTTAGGTAAATAAGAAACCCCTTTGACATCTCTTGATCTGCAAAGAATTCTCGACGTGAAAACACAGGCGCATCCCAAAAGAATGGATTCGCAGGGTCCCAATCATTCTCTTGATCAGAAATGATCCGCGTGCCCAAAAATGACCTGGCCCAATAGGGAAATCCCAATTCATTGGGACTTTCGATCCAACCAAATAGATCGGGGTACCATATTCTAGGAGACCAAACTATGTCATTGAAGAAATCCTCCTCTATCTGTTGCAGGTCGCGGTCTCTTTCTCTAAATAGAACCCCGTCTTCCAATTCAAACTCCGATTCGTCTTTTTCATAGAGAAATTTCTGATCAACGCTAGAACAAAATCCATTTTTCATCATATCTAAGGGATTCCTTCGTTCAGACCGAAGAAGCAATGTCACTCGATCATTAGCAAACTGACTGCCATCTTTTTCTGTCCGAGAGGATCCCACCAGAGTGCCTTCTCCTTCGAATACTTCTAATAGGCCACGAACTAGAGCAGAATCAGTCTCAACCAAATCAGAAATTATCTCATTTTTTTCATCGGGTCCGGGTAGAGACCAAAGATCATGAGCGACCGATCCGGCAGAACAACTCAAAAGATAAAGAAGTATCGTTAATCTCTTCATGCTCGTTGCAAGCTCGAAGTACCAGTTGGACAAATAAGAACCCGTAGGGAATCTCTTCTTCAGATAGATAGATATAGGATCTATGGGGCCATTCCTTAGAAGTACATTTTGTGCAATAGCCCTTCCAATCTGATAGAAAAGGATCCCATGATCCTGAACCGGTCTTACCTTGGCTCGAAAATCCCAAGTTTGTCTATGAAGAGCAGATCGAATTGTATGAGTGTCTATAATGGATTTCTTCTGTGCAATACTAATGGATAGGGCCTCATTCGTAAGTGCTACAAGATCTCGTACACTGGAACCCATGGTTATGGACCCGAATCCATTAGGATGGGACAGTTTCTTTTCCAAGTGAAATCCCCTAGTATATGAAAGAGTGAAAAAGTGCTTTCGTTGTTGTGGAATCATAAGCCTTTGTAGCTTAAGGCATGTATTTAATTTATTCGGAGCTATTAGAGCGGGATCCACTTTTTGGGGAATATGAGTCGAAGCAATAACAAGGATATTGCTAGTGGAGCATCTTTCACAATCCCTGGAGAGAGAGTTCACTAATAGACCGAGGGATAAGGTATTCGACGCACGCACAGACAGATCATGAATGTTTGGAATCCAAAGTATGCAAGGGGACATTGCTTTTGCTATTTCCAATGGAATGCGGATACTAAATGGATCTAGTAGTAGTCTATCCTCAGGTCGCGCATTTAGCAGCTTTATATCATCGATATCAAGGTCATCATCGCTATCGCTATCGCTATCGATATCGTCACTCTCATCAACATCCAGCATATCAAGACTCTCAAGATACCCATAAGAAAGATCGTTATACTCATTAGCAAGATCCTCAGGCTCACTATCAAAAGGATCGAATTGATACTGATAAGGAATGTAATTGGGATCCAGGAACTTGTTTGGAACTACCGTAATGAAAGGAAGATAGGAGTTTGTCGCGAGGGATTTGACCAAATAGGATCGTCCAGTTCCTATCGAACCTATCACTAAAATACCCCTAGAGGGGGATAGGGGTAAGCGGAGCGAAAAGGGTTTTCCATGAGATGGGAAATGAAAACGAGTAGCCCCACACGAGGTTTGTGAATAAGTGATTGTCTGAAAATGAGCAAGGAATATCCGTCTTTCTGCTAAACAGGATCTATTGAACTCATAATTCATTAGATCCTTTTGATGAATGTCAACTACGTATCGTAAGTAAATTGATCCCTGTTGTTCAACCATTTGATAACTAGAGTCATTCTTTGATAAACCATCACTATGAGTCAGAATCAATAGCATTTGATCCATCCTTTTTTCTGTCGTTAAGGTGAACAACTGAACCAAGAATTCTCTTTCTTCATCCTCAATCACATCACTGGTCGCGACCCAGGATTCGAGTTTCTTTCGATAATCAATCCACTCAACGTTCACGTTTTTTCTTATCAATGAATAGATCTCTTTACTTGTACGACTTAGATGTCTCGTATTTCTCGAAAAAGTGATTCGATTGATAGGATTTGGTATGATCCTTAGGAAATCCATGATACCCATGAGATTCCTATTCCAAAATTTCTTCTTAGAACCTATGGATTTGAACCCATAAGTGGGACCGCCACCCAATAGCATGTTAAAAGCAGAACCCCATATTGCTTCTAGAAAATAGACTAATTGTTCCAGAGCAACTAGAAAGAGATTCTTTAACCAGAAAGAATTCTGCTCAGATGGAGGATACCTATCCAGAAGTTTTTGCAACTCAATCATGTATGATGGAATCATCAAAGATTTGATCTTTTTGAAATCCGTCTGTAACTCACTAAAGGCTCGGGAAACAAAGAGAAGATGTGTACCAACGAGATATCCAGCAACAAGAAGAAGGAAAAGGATGAGGAACTCCCGAGCATTTGATGATCTCAGCCATAGGGGTGACTCATTATTTCGATGAATCAGTTCTGCGGACAGAAGAAGAGTCTGTAAACAATGACTCGAAATCTCACTGAGATTCCAGTTTGAAAGAATCGCCCACAATTTTGTCTGAAGAATCCACCATGATGTCTCCAGAATATCCTGAAAAATAGATATGTGACTGCTCACTAGGTTTGAAAAAGGATCTAAAAGGGCGAATTTTAGATATTTGAACCCTGTCAAAGTAAAGAACCACGGTATATATGGTTGGAACAGATTCCATTTTGAGAGATTTGAAAAAGCACGCTCTCGTTGAAGGGTTCTATCCATCTCCCGTTTCTTAAACCTAAGACTCCGTTTTTTCCTCTTTTTGGATTTCTCAGCACATGAAGTGTGAATCAAACCCATGTTTGAATTGAAATTGAGATACTGCTTCCCTTCGGAATCAGATAGATGCATATCTGAAAGAGGTGGACAATCCGTTCTTTCAAAATGGACTATTTGTCCCTCTGTTAGAGGTGTTCCAGAAATGTCTGCGATCGAATAAATAGCTCTACCAACGAATGGATCGGATCGCATTGGAAAATGGAAAGATTTGTACAAGTTATACGTTTCGTCACCACTTTGTGGCAAATCCTTAGGTAGGAATATCTTAGATACCTGTGATTCGATTGGGGAAATCGTATCTCGCTCCCAAAAAACATGTTTTTTTTTACCGACGCACAAAGAAAATCTTTTGTTGCGAATGAACAAGATATTGAGGAATTGTCCATACGTAAGATCCGAATTCTTGAGAAGGGCCTTTTCCACATAAAAAGGGAATCTTTTGGTACAATAGAACCAGGAGTGATGTGGATTATTCAAGAATCGAAGTCGATTTGCTTTAGAAAAAGAAGATATCAATGAACTTCGATGAAATGGTTTCACGGGATTCAGCCAATTGTCTCGATCGTGGGATGTCATTGAGAAATAGGAATCCGTGTTATCAAAATCGTTCCTGCAATTCTTTCTAGTAGGGAATGAGTCAATCATCCATTTTGTCTTATTGAACAAAAATGGTGATATTGTGCCTCCATTGATCAAGAATTTCGATTTTTTGGAAGAATCATGATCATCCAATAAGAAGGGTTTCCGTTTATTAAAAGGAACGATTTGAACACCTATTGATTCTAACAACTGATTGCAGAGTGGATCATTCGGCCCTTTCAATTCATAGATATAGATGGGAATCTCAGACCCAGGAATGGGGGAACTTCCGATACTCACAAAGAAAAAGGGAAGTGACTTCGACAAAAAGGACAAAAAGAGAAGTGACTTCGACAAAAAAAAGAGAAGTGACTTCGACCAAAAGGGAAGTGAATTCGAGAAAAATAAGAATGCCTTCGACAAAAGGAAACGAGGTGACTTCGTCAAAAAGGGATGTGACTTCGACAGTTTCGCCATAAACTCGCCCAAATCAATCAAATATTGAGTCGGATTCCTACGGAATCGATTCAGATGACTACAGAATCGATTCAGATGAATACGGAATCGATTCAGATGAATACGGAAGCGATTCAGAGAAATACGGAAGCGATTCAGATGAATACAGAAGCGATCTCGATTCAGAGAAATACGGAATCGATTCAGATGAATACGGAATCGATTCAGATGAATACGGAATCGAGATCGATGAATACCTAATCGATTCAGATGAATACGGAATCGATATCGAGATCGATGAATACAGAATCGATCTCGATGATGATGATATCGATCGAACACTACTTGAAATTGAAAACGCCTCGTAGCCTCAGAAATGAAATGTTCCAAATGTTCCTGGAAATTTTGGGTCCATTTGTATCTATATGCATTAGGATCCCGATTCATGGATCTCTCGGTTCGAGAACTAAGAGGGTCGGACCCTTTCTTCTGACTCTTTTTCAAATTCGAGAGATGCTGGTTGATCGTATATTTCATTCTAGTTCTATGATTCAGAGTCTTACTTCCTATTGGATCCCCTTTCATTCCATAGTCGAAGTTGCGATCGGATCGATTCAGTAACAGTAAAAAGAATCGATTTGATACATTTCTTATGTACCCATAGGTGCTATATTGGATTTGAATCAGATTTCGGATCAATCTATATGGATTGAATGCCTCCATTATGTTGTTGCTAGCAAATACCACTCTTTTTGGTTTTGGATCTTCAGAAAAAATAGGAGGTACAACCAATAAAGATTTCTTTTTCGATTCATCCCCGGAGTGGAATCCCTCAGAAAAGGGAAAAAATACCCTATCATAATCATACACCAGATCCGGCTCGGTGATTGATAGAATGAGTAGATCTGCCATTTTTGAAAATCTCTCTTCGGATTCAAAATCGTGGTGTAACGTGTACCCCACCCTGTTCCGGTCATGGAATAGATGAAAGAAATCCAAAAATGGATTTTGGGTCAAGAATGAAATCTTATTGGAACTGTCCAGATCCGGTTCATACTTCGGAACCCTATCACATCCCGGATCTGATGAAATAGGATGAATTGAGATGGTCTTTTGTAAATACGGAATTATCTTGAAGAGATCCACTATTTCTTTCGTTTCCGATCGCCTGGAAGGGACAAAAGAAACATCGTGTTGTTTCTTCAACAATTTAGGATCGGACCTCTCAGTAGGATTCGAACCCAGATGAAGTTCTGACCATCTGTCAGAGAAAAAAGAACGAATTGATCTTGTAGGATTCCCAAGAAATTCTTCGATTTCTTCCGGAAGCAGATGACGAATCATCTGCGTCTCACGTTCCGCGAATAGCCGGGACATTGAGGAATCTCCAGAAAGGCTGTTCGGGAATCGGTCTGATTCTATCTCGGTTCCTTCCGTTTGAAGAAAGGAAGGATCCCAATCCAAAAGAATCGATCTTTCTTTGAGTTGTTGAATCTCTCTTTGATTGATCAATGTGTGAGATTCCGAATCCTCATTCCTAATGGAATCGAAAGCATCTCTGGATTGATCCGAAGATCCTTTCAATTGGCTAGAATCCGTTCCTTGAACGAAACTAGATCTTGTGGAATCAGAGTGAATATTTGACGAGACATTCCGTACCTTGCGAAAAAACCGATCCTTGTTTACCAACCACACATTGTCTAACCAAATCCAATTCTCTCTCGATACCGTCCTCAAAAAATCTGATCCCTGTTGTTTGAAGAAACCCTTCCCTTCCATTGGTCTTTTTTCACGAAAAGCAGGCATGAGATAACAAATCCAGTGTTTCACTAAGATTTCGAATCGCTGTCCCGAATTCAAGTTGATTCTGTTTCGCTTCTTCCTCGGAGACAGGCCATCAAACCATTCCCAATCGTGGTCCCTGCCGAGCGCGATCGGATCATCCGTCGTATAGGATACAAAAAGAAACTCCAGATATTGGATATCTTTCTCTTTGAATGAGATCTCAATTCCAGCTAGGGTTTCTTTCGATATCTTACAACTAGAATCCCTATTTTTTCCGATCCAGTTCCTCCACCACCGCGAACCCCAGTTAGATTCAGGCATGATACACTTTTGAGTTATTGGGAGAACCCAAGGACTCCCTTTCGGATCCATGAAACCACTCTCAGAGATCTTTTTCCCTTTTGGAAGATACAGGAGCGAAACAACCAACCTATGGGAAGAACGAAACAATGCATCATTTCTGGGTCCAATGGAATTCATAGGTAGAGGAAGAAGCCCCCTCAAATAGAGATTTTTTCTTTCGACCATAGTTTGATGGTGCATACGAGATATAAGGACCGCTACTAGAATCAGTACTACACCCTTAACCAGTACTACAACTTTGCTCGTGAAAGATCGGTTGCTTGGTGAACCCGAAAGGAGGAGACTCCAAATTCGGGGGTCAAAAAGTTTCAGAAAACGTTCTTGGTGGAAAAAAAGGTAAGTAAAAGATTCCACGAAATCGAATTGGGTCCATGAATCGAACAAATACAAATAGCCAAAAGTCTTGATTTCTCTCAGTATCTCTCTCAATTCGAAGATCCATAATTGGACTTCATAGCCTCTCCGCGGTTTTCTTGGCATGGTTATGGTTATGGGTAGGGTTGGAAATGATTGATTCACGATGTATGATGATCCAAGCATCCATGGCTGAATGGTTAAAGCGCCCAACTCATAATTGGCGAATTCGTAGGTTCAATTCCTACTGGATGCACACCAATGGGATGGGAGCGTTTCATAAGTTCAGTCTATTGGAACTGGCTCTGTATCATCATCATCAGAGAAATCGATCTTACTTTATATGTCTATTATATAATTTTCTTGTTTTCAGAATTCTTTCGATCTTCGATTTCGATAGCGTTCGATTTCGATAGAGTTCTCTATAAGATTCGTTCGATTCTGTAGATTTGAATTCGAATCTTAATAGAGAACGAATTGGTGTGGTATATTCATACTATAACATATGAACAGTAAGAACTCGAATTCTTATCAATACTGGAACTCATAGGAAAGAAAGTGGATTTATGGATGGAATCAAATATGCAGTATTTACCGAAAAAAGTGTTAGGCTATTGGTGGGGAAGAATCAATATACTTCTAATGTCGAATCAGGATCAACTAGGACCGAAATCAAGCATTGGGTCGAACTCTTCTTTGGGGTTAAGGTAATAGCTATGAATAGTCATCGGCTCCCGGGAAAGGGTCGAAGAATGGGACCTATTAGGGGACATACAATGCATTACAGACGTATGATCATTACGCTTCAACCAGGTTATTCTATTCCACCCCTTTCGCTAGAAAGAAAAGAGCTTCAATCAAAATACTGAATAACACGGCGATCCATTTATACCAAACTTCTACCCCGAGCACACGCAATGGGGCCGCAGACAGTCGAGTGAAATCCAATCCACGAAAGAATTTGATCTCTGGAAAGCGTCATTGTGGGAAAGGGCGGAATGCCAGAGGAATCATTACCGCAAGGCATAGAGGGGGAGGGCATAAGCGTCTATACCGTCAAATCGATTTTCGACGGAATGAAAAAGACATATCTGGGAGAATCGTAACCATAGAATACGACCCTAATCGAAATGCACACATTTGTCTCATACACTATCGGGATGGTGAGAAGAACTATATTTTACATCCCAGAGGGGCGAGAATTGGAGATACCATTGGTTCGGGTACAGAAGTTCCTATCTCAATGGGAAATGCCCTACCTTTGAGTGCGGTTTGCACCATGGATTTACGTAATTGGAAGTAACCAATCAGGTTTACAACGAAACCTAGAAATCGATCACGGATCCTATTTGAATGCCTCTACGGAATAGACCTCAACAGAAAACTGAAGAGTAACGGCAGCAAGTGATTGAGTTCAGTAGTTCCTCATATAAAATTATTGACTCTAGAGATATGGTAATATGGAGAAGACAAAATTGTTTGAAGCACCGACAGAACCAGAAACGCCCTTTAGTTTCAAAGAGAAGAAGAAAGATTATGCACATTTCATTTGATGGTCAGAGGCGAATTGAAAGCTAAGCAGTGGTAATTCTACCCCCCGGGGAAAAAGAGAGATGTCTCCTACGTTACCCCTAATATTTGGAAGTATCGACGTAATTTCATAGAGTCATTCGGTCTGAATGCTACCTGAAGAACATAAGCCAGATGACGGAACGGAGAGACCGAGAATGTAGACTATCATCACATGAGTGATTCAGCATATTTGGATGCCTATCTATCCACTCATGTGATACTTCATCATATGATTCATATAGGATCCATCCGTATAGATATCCTCCTATACATTCAGAAAGCCGTATGCTTTGGAAAGAAGCTTGTACAGTTTGGGAAGAGGTTTTGATTGATCAAACAGACGAATCTACTTCAACCCATATGCCCTTAGGCACAGCCCTACATAACATAGAAATCACACTTGGAAAAGGTGGACAGTTGGCTAGAGCAGCGGGGACTGTAGCAAAACTGATTGCAAAAGAAGGTAAATGGGCCACATTAAGATTACCATCCGGGGAGGTCCGTTTGATCTCCAAAAACTGCTCAGCAACAGTCGGACAAGTGGGTAATGTTGGGGTGAGCCAGAAAAGTTTGCTGCGTAGCGCCGGATCTAAGCGTTGGCTAGGTAAGCGTCCTGTAGTCAGAGGAGTGGTTATGAACCCTGTCGACCATCCCCATGGGGGTGGCGAAGGAAGGGCCCCCATTGGTAGAAAACACCCCACAACCCCTTGGGGTTATCCTGCACTTGGAAGAAGAAGTAGAAAACGGAATAAATATAGCAATCGTTTCATTCTTCGTCGACGTACTAAATAGGAAAATCTTGAACATCGAATATGTTTCTTCGTCTTTACAAAAGAAAAAAGATAGGAGTAAGTAGCTGTGCCACGTTCAAAAAAAAAAAATCCTTTTGTTGCGAATCATTTATTAGGAAAAATTGAGAAACTCAACAGCAAGGGGGAAAAAGAAATAATAATAACTTGGTCCCGAGCATCTACCATTATACCCACAATGATCGGACATACAATCGCCATTCATAATGGAAAAGAGCATTTGCCTGTTTATATAACAGAGCGTATGGTAGGTCAAAAATTGGGAGAATTTGCACCTACTCTTAATTTCCGGGAACATACGAGAAACGACAATAAATCTCGTCGTTAATCTGAATTAAAAAAGTAGATATTAGGTGCTCATCGTTCATTCGTGGGAGGTAAACCTGATGATAAACAAGAACAACAGTAGAGACGTATACGCTTTAGGTCAACATATCCGTCTGTCTGCTCACAAAGCGCGAAGAGTCATTGATCAGATTCGTGGACGTTCCTACAAAGAAACACTTATGATATTAGCACTCATGCCTTATCGAGCATGTTCCCCTATTTTAAAATTGGTTTATTCTGCAGCAGCCAATGCGAGTCACAATATGGGGTTAAAGAAAACGGATTTAATCATTAGTAAAGCCGAAGTCAACAGGGGTACTATCAGGAAAAAGTTAAAACCTCGAGCGCGAGGACATAGTTATCCCATAAAAAGAACCACCTGTCATATAACTATTGTATTGAAAGATATATCAAAAGATCAAATATGGATAAAAAAAGATGGATAGATATATATACTAAATATACAGATATAAGAAAGAGGTATTTCTATATGAGAGATCAGGACAGATTGAAATTGAACTGGGCTAATAAGGAGAGTGAGGGTATATGGGACAAAAAATAAATCCACTTGGTTTGAGACTTGGTACAACCCAAAGACATCATTCCCTTTGGTTTGCAGAACCCAAAAATTACTCCAAAGGTCTTCAGGAAGATCAAAAAATACGTGATTGTATCAAAAATTTTGTACGTGATTGTATAAAGAAAAATGTAAAAAAAAACCGACCCTCCGATGAGACAATCATTTCACGTATAGAGATTCAAAAAAGTAGCGATGTGATAAAGGTCGTAATCTATACGAGCTTCCCAGACTTGCCAAAATTTTTAAGAAAGGGAAAACCACAAAGAATCAAAGAATTACAGACCAATGTAGAAAAAGGGTTTCATTCTGTGAACCATAAACTCAACATTGCTATCACAATAATTACAAAGCCCTATGGACAGCCTACTATTCTTGCAGAATACATAGCCAAACAATTAAAAGAAAGAGTTGCATTTCGAAAGGTAATGAGAACCGCAATTGAAAAATCCATTACCCCAGGGAATACAAAAGGAATTCAAGTACAAATTGCAGGCCGTATCGACGGAAAAGAAATTGCACGTGTCGAATGGATCAGAGAAGGGAGGGTTCCGCTACAAACCATTCGAGCTAAAATTGATTATTGTTCATATACAGTTCGAATGGTTTATGGGGTATTAGGCATCAAAATTTGGATATTTGCGGGCGAGGAATAAGGATACTTTCTTTTGATTTCCGTTCTATCCAAGATGGAACACAAAATGACAAACTCTTTCATCCCTTTTCGTTCAATCAGAAATGAGCAATTCTTTTTTATTTTTATTCGATTCTATTCTATAGGGTTGAATCAAAATTGGATTGATCCTTTGATATAATTGCTATGCTTAGTGTGTGACTCGTCAGTTATTTCCTTTAGGTTTAAGTTAGGGTTCAAAGGGGGATGGCCCATACCAGAATAGGAGTAAGAGCTAATAACGATAGAACTCATAACTATAGAACTAATAACTATAGAACTAATAACCAGCTCATTGCTTCGTATTATCTGGATCCAAGGAATCAGTCACTCTATGATCGATTGATCAGAGAGTTGTAGCAACTGAAATCTTTTTACATAAAAAAAATCAATCTGATTCTAGATTGTGAAAGAAAAGGATCGGGTAAATGGAGGGTTGATAGAAAGAGAGAACCAAAATATCCATGATATATGATTCCAATATGTATGGTCTATGAATTATCTCAGAAAAGGCAGTGTAATAAAGCATCAATACTTAGGAAGAACCTAAAACAAAAAAAGAGCATCAAGTCAATTAAAGGCTGAGGAAATTGACTCAGGAACAACAAATTCAATTACGAGCTCCATTGCAGAAAATTAATTCGGCCTAGCCATTCAGCAAGAAGTGATGGGAACGACGGAACCTGTGACTGCAGAAGATTCTATTGAAAACGAATTCTAATAATTCAGTGGGTAGGATGGCGGAACGCACCAGAAACCAATTCAGTTATTCTGAAAGGTCATGGACTGACCCTTCGGATGAACCAGATCTTGAAAGAGTCAATGTTCGCCCGCGAAAGCCTTACGACGTTTTAGGATATTCACTAAAAGTCCAAATCAAGATTGGTTATCTATCTATTATAGCAAAAAGAAATTCGAAATGAAATTCGATTCTAGATGTATAGAAATATCTATACGTCTATTCGTGTATACAATCTTAGATCTAAAAAAAAAGAATCGTATGATTCAGTGTATTATTCATTGAATACCTATCTCTAATATTATTGAATCGTTTCATTCGCGAGGAGCTGGATGAGAAGAAATTCTCATGTCCAGTTCTGCAGTAGAGATGGAATTGTGAAACAACCATCAACTATAACCCAAAAAGAACCAGATTCCGTAAACAACATAGAGGAAGAATGCGGGGCGTTTCTTATCGAGGCAACCGGATTTGTTTCGGTAGATACGCTCTTCAGGCACTTGAGCCGGCTTGGATCACATCTAGACAAATAGAAGCAGGACGACGAGCAATGACACGGTATGCACGTCGTGGTGGAAAAGTATGGGTACGCATATTTCCAGACAAACCTGTTACAATAAGACCAACGGAAACACGTATGGGTTCGGGGAAAGGATCGCCCGAATATTGGGTATCTGTTGTGAAACCGGGTCGAATACTTTATGAAATGGTTGGGGTATCAGCAAAAGTAGCCAGAGAAGCTATTTCAATAGCTGCGTCCAAAATGCCTATACGAACTCAATTCCTTATTGTCGAATAGGGATATGCAAACAAAGGAAAGGGGTATTTCTGATGAAAACCAACCTGTGGTTGGTTTTTTTCTGGCCAAACAATATTTCTTTTTTCTTTTGCCCTTTCTTTGGATTGAAAGAAAAGATCAAAAAAAGCTATGATTCAATCTCAGACCCATTTAAATGTAGCGGACAACAGCGGAGCTCGAAAATTGATGTGTATTCGAATCATAGGAGCTAGTAATCGCCAATATGCTCATATTGGTGACATTATTGTTGCTGTAATCAAAGAAGCAGTGCCTCATATGCCTCTAGAAAAATCAGAAGTGATCAGAGCTGTAGTTGTACGTACATGTAAAGAACTCAAACGTGACAATGGCATGATAATACAATATGATGACAATGCTGCAGTTGTCATTGATCAAAAAGGCAATCCAAAAGGAACTCGAGTCTTTGGTGCGATCGCTTGGGAATTGAGACAGTTGAATTTTACTAAAATAGTCTCATTAGCCCCTGAGGTATTATAAAGACTCATAGACGAGACCGCGATAGTTTGAGTGTCTCTGAAATAGATTCAATGAATTAGTAGATTGTGTCTCACGTATATCCCTTAAATAGTAATAATTGATAAAGAAAAAAAAAGAGCATGTTGATAATAAAAAAAAATCGAAGGCACCAATGATTATAGCTCATCATGGGTAGGGACACTATTGGCGACATACTAACTTCTATCCGAAACGCAGAGATGCATAACAAAGAACTGGTTCGAATAGCATCTACTAATATCACCGAAAACATTGTGAAAATACTTCTACGAGAAGGCTTTATCGAAAACGTGAGGAAACATCGAGAAAAGAACACAAATTTCTTAGTTTCAACCCTACGATATAGAAGAAGGTATAGAAAAGGGCCATATCGAACTATTTTAAAACGTATCAGCCGACCCGGTGTACGAATCTATTCTAACTATCAACAAATCCCTAAGATTTTAGGAGGAATGGGGCTTGTAATTCTTTCTACTTCTCGAGGCATAATGACAGATCGAGAGGCTCGACTAGAAAGAATCGGGGGGGAAATTTTGTGTTATATATGGTGATCTTTCTGGTATCCGAATTGGGTCGGTAACTTCCTATTCCTATTTGTGACAAAAAAAAGCATACCAATATCACTCTTCTTCCATGAATTGATACTTCAAAGGGATTACCTCGAATGAAAGAACAAAAATGGGTTTACGAAGGTTTAATTACGGAATCACTCCCCAATGGGATGTTCCGGGTTCGTTTAGATAATGAAGATCTGATTCTAGGGTATATTTCAGGAAAGATCCGATGTGGTTTTATACGGATACTACCAGGAGATAGAGTAAAAATCGAAGTAAGTCGTTACGATTCAACCAAGGGACGTATCATTTATCGACTCAACAACAAAGATTCAAATGACTAGGTGACTTTTTCAACACTCACACTACTTTCGTGGGGACTCGTATCTCAAAATTGCAAGAGACTTATTTTCTTCCAAAGAGTAGATTAAAAGATTAAAAATTGAGGAATTACAAATATGAAAATAAGGGCCTCCGTTCGTAAAATTTGTCAAAGATGTCGACTGATCCGTAGGCGGGGACGAATTATAGTAATTTGTTCCAACCCGAGACATAAACAGAGACAAGGATAATCCTTCGAATCTAAACTAAAAATCGACAATAGAGGCTCTCTAAATGTCCAAATAATCTGTTTTAACATGAAATGGATATATCCATATATCTCTGACTCCCATTTATGAGATGACAAAATATGGCAAAACCTATTATAATAAGACCAAGAGTTGGTTCACGTAGGAAAGGACATCTCAGTTCACGCAGGGGCGGGCGTTTTAGTTCACGTAAGAGTGGGCGTAGAATACCAAAAGGGGTTATTCATGTTCAAGCCGGTTTGAATAATACCATAGTAACGGTTACAGATGTACGGGGTCAGGTGGTTTCTTGGGCCTCCGCCGGTACTTGCGGATTCAGAACCGCAAGAAAAGCAACACCATTTGCTGCCCAAACCGCAGCGGGAAACGCCCTTCATACAGTAGTCAATCAGGGTATGCAACGAGCAGAAGTCATGATAAAGGGTCCTGGTCCCGGAAGAGATGCAGCATTACGAGCCATTTGTAGAAGTGGTATACGCGTAAGTTTGATACGGGACGTAACCCCTTTACCACATAATGGATGTAGACCCCCGAGAAAAAGACGTGTGTAGAAATCAGAATTGAACCAATTTCAAGTTCAAGAGAAATAAATAGAAATAAATGATTCAACGATCAAATAATAGTACTATGCTTCAAGAGGAAATAGCAATTCGGCCACTACAGTGGAAGTGTGTTGAATCAAGAGTAGACAGCAAGCGTCTTAATTATGCCCGTTTTATCGTGTTTCCGCTTATGAGAGGTCAAGGGGATACAATAGGCATCGCGATGCGACGATCTTTGCTTGGAGAAATGGAAGGAACCTGTATCACACGTGCAAAATCTGAGAAGATACCACATGAATATTCTAACATAGCAGGGATTGAAGAATCCGTACATGAAATTTTAATGAA